TAACGATCGGAAATCGTCAAGGTATTTGTGCAAATAGGTATAATCCATGGAATTGCAGGAACTATCAAAATGAAACAGTTGACGATAATAAATATTGGTATACAAAAGAGAAAGAACCTTATTTTTGTAGTTCCTATGATGTACTTGGCGCTTATCGACAGAAACGAATCAATTTAGATACTCCTTTGTGGCTCCGGTGGCGACTAGATCAACGTGTCATTGCCTTAAGAGAAGTTCCAATCGAGGTTCAATATGAATCCTTGGGTACCTATCATGAGATTTATGGGCACTATCTAATAGTAAAAAGTGTCAAAAGAGAAACCCTTTGTATATACATTCGAACCACAGTTGGCCATATCTCTTTCTATCGAGAAATAGAAGAAGCCATACAGGGGTTTTGTCGGGCCTACTCATACGACGGTATCTAGCTAATTAGGTACTATCTGTAGCTATTTTGGTCTCTATGGTTCAACTGTTACCTTATAACAATTCCTGAATTTCTACGTGAATAAAGATCGAGGAAAGGAAGTCTTCGAACCACTGGCTCAAAACTCATTGTTGAATCCTACTCAGCGGAATATGGAGGTACTTATGGCGGAACAACGGTCAGATCTGGTCTTTCACAATAAAGCGATAGATGGAACTGCCATGAAACGACTTATTAGCAGATTAATAGATCACTTTGGAATGGCATATACATCACATATACTGGATCAAGTAAAGACTCTGGGTTTCCAACAAGCCACTGCTACATCCATTTCATTAGGAATTGATGATCTTTTAACAATACCCTCTAAGGGATGGCTAGTCCGAGATGCTGAACAACAAGGTTTGATTTTGGAAAAACACCATCATTATGGGAATGTACACGCTGTAGAAAAATTACGCCAATCTATTGAGATATGGTATGCTACAAGTGAATATTTGAGACAAGAAATGCATACTAATTTTAGGATGACTGATCCTTCTAATCCAGTCCATATAATGTCCTTTTCAGGAGCTAGGGGAAATGCATCTCAGGTCCATCAATTAGTAGGTATGAGAGGATTAATGTCGGATCCCCAAGGACAGATGATTGATTTACCCATTCAAAGTAATTTACGCGAAGGACTCTCTTTAACAGAATATATTATTTCCTGCTACGGAGCTCGCAAAGGAGTTGTGGATACTGCTGTACGAACATCCGACGCTGGATACCTCACGCGTAGACTTGTTGAAGTAGTTCAACACATTGTTGTACGTAGAACAGATTGTGGCACTATCCGAGGTATTTCGGTGAGTCCTCGAAACGGTATGGAAGAAAAAATGTGGATCCAAACATTAATTGGTCATGTATTAGCATATGACATATATATGGGTCCACGATGCATCGCCGCGCGAAACCAGGATATTGGGATTGGACTTGTCAATCGCTTCATAACTTTTCAAGCCAAATCCATATATATTCGAACTCCTTTTATTTGTAGGAGTACTTCTTGGATCTGTCGATTATGTTATGGTCAGAGTCCCACCCATGGTGACCTGGTTGAGTTGGGGGAAGCGGTGGGTATCATTGCGGGTCAATCAATCGGAGAACCGGGTACTCAACTAACATTAAGAACGTTTCATACCGGTGGAGTGTTCACAGGAGGTACTGCAGAATATGTACGAGCTCCTTCGAATGGAAAAATAAAATTTTATGAGGATTTGGTTCATCCCACACGTACACGTCATGGGCATCCTGCCTTTCTATGTTATATAGACCTGTATGTAACTATTGAAAGTCGGGATATTCTACATAAAGTGAATATTCCAAAAAAAAGTTTTATTTTAGTTCAAAACAATCAATATGTGGAATCAGAACAAGTGATTGCTGAGATTCGTGCCAGAACATCCACTTTTAGTTTTAAAGAAAAAGTTCAAAAACATATTTATTCTGATTCAGAGGGAGAAATGCATTGGAGTACTGATGTATACCATGCACCTGAATACACATATGGTAATGTCCATCTATTACCAAAAACAAGCCATTTATGGATATTATCAGGAAATCCGTGTAGATCTAATCTAGCGCCCTTTTCGCTACACAAAGATCAAGATCAAATGAATGTTTATTCTCTTTCTTTAGAACAGAGATCCTTTTCTGACTTCTCAGTGACTAATGATCGAGTGAGACGCAAATCCTTTAGTTCGGATCCTTCAAGTAAGGAGAGGGGGAATAGGGTTTTTGATTATTCAGGACCTGACCAAAACATATCCAACGACCGTTGGAATTTCATATATTCTGCCATTCTCCACGAGAATTCGGATTTCTTGGCCAAGAGGCGAAGAAATAGATTCATCATTCCATTCCAATATTCGCAAGAAGGAGAGAAAGAATCAATGCCTTGTTCTGGTATCTCCATTGAAATACCCATAACTGGTATTTTACGTAGAAATAGTATTCTTGCTTACTTCGACGATCCCCGATACAGAAGAAGCGGCTCGGGAATTACTAAATATGGGACCGTAGAGGTGGATTCTCTCGTAAAAAAAGAGGATTTGGTTGAATATCGAGGAGCAAAAGAATTGAGGCCAAAATACCAAACGAAAGTAGATCGATTTTTTTTCATTCCCGAGGAAGTGCATATCTTACCTGGATCTTCGCCCATAATGGTACGGAACAATAGTATCATTGGAGTCGATACAGAGATCGCTTTAAATACAAGAAGTCGGGTAGGCGGATTAGTCCGAGTGGAGAGAAAAAAAAAAAGGATTGAACTGAAAATCTTTTCTGGAGATATTCATTTTCCTGGAGAGACAGATAAAATCTCTCGGCATAGCGGAATCTTGATACCGCCAGGAACAGAAAAAAAAAACGCTAAGGAATCAAAAAAATGGAAAAATTGGATCTATGTCCAACGGGTCACACCCATCAAGAAAAAGTATTTTGTTTCGGTTCGACCCGTAGTCACATACGAAATAGCAGATGGCGTAAACTTAGCAACACTTTTTCCCCAGGATTCGTTGCAAGAACGGGATAATGTACAACTCCGAGTTGTCAATTATATCCTTTATGGAAACGGCAAACCCATTCGAGGAATTTCTCACACAAGTATTCAATTAGTTCGAACTTGTTTAGTATTGAATTGGGATCAAGACAAAAAAAAAAAAAGTTCTATAGAAGAAGTTCATGCTTCCTTTGTTGAAGTAAGGACAAATGATCTGATTCGAGATTTCATAAGAATTGACTTAGTAAAGTCCCCCGTTTTGTATACCGGAAAAAGAAATGATATGGCAGGCTACGGATTGAATCCCGATAATGGATCAGATTCCCCAAATAGAAATCCTTTTTATTCCAAGATGAAGATTCAATCTATTACTCAACATCACGGGACTATTCATACGTTGCTGAATAGCAATAAGCAATTACCATCTTTTCTCATTTTGTCATCATTGAATTGTTTTCGAATTGGTCCCTTCAAAGTCAATGGTTCGAAATCTGACAATGGGATAAAAAAATTAATTAAGGAAGATCCCGCAATTTTGATTAGAAATTCCTTCGGGCCCTTAGGGACTATAGCTAAAATTACGAATTTTGATTCAAGAAACTATTATCTAACTGATAATCAGATCTTATTAAATAAATATTTAATACTTGACAATTTTAAAAATCTTTTCCAAGAGATTCCCTATTATTTAATCGGTGAAAATGGTAGAATTTCGAGTCCCGATCCATGTAGTAACATTATTTTGAATGCATTCGATTTAAATTTGTGTTTTCTACATCTCAATTCTTGTGAGAAGACATTCTCAATAATTAGCCTTGGACAGTTTTTTTGTGAAAATGGATGTATATCAAAATATAGATCACACATCAAATCGGGACAAATTGTAACCGTTCATGATGACTCCTTAGTAATAAGATCGGCCAAGCCCCATTTGGCCACTCCAGGAGCAACCGTTCACGGCCATTATGGAGAAATTATTTACGAAGGAGATACATTAGTTACATTTATATATGAAAAATCGAGATCGGGTGATATAACGCAAGGTCTTCCAAAAGTAGAACAGGTGTTGGAAGTTCGTTCGATTGATTCAATATCGATGAACTTAGAAAAGAGGGTTGAAGGTTGGAATGAACAGATAACAAGAATTCTTGGAATTCCTTGGGGATTTTTTATTGGCGCTGAGTTAACTATAGCGCAAAGTCGTATCTCTTTGGTTAATAAGATCCAAAAGGTTTATCGATCCCAGGGGGTGCAGATCCATAATAGGCATATAGAGATTATTGTACGCCAAATAACATCAAAAGTTTTGGTTTCAGAAGATGGAATGTCGAATGTTTTTTCACCCGGAGAACTGATCGGATTGTTGCGAGCAGAACGGACAGGACGCGCTTTGGAAGAAGCGATCTGTTACCGAGCAATCTTATTGGGAATAACGAGGGCATCTCTGAATACTCAAAGTTTTATATCCGAAGCGAGTTTTCAAGAAACTGCCCGGGTTTTAGCAAAAGCTGCTCTGCGGGGTCGTATTGATTGGTTGAAAGGCCTGAAAGAGAATGTTGTTCTGGGGGGGATGATACCCGTTGGTACCGGATTCAAAGGATTTGTCCACCGCTCAAGGCAACACAACAACATTCCTTTGGAAATAAAAAAGAAGAATTTGGTTAAGGGGGAAATAAGCAATATTTTGTTTCACCACAGAGAATTTTGTAGTTCTTGCCTATCCAAAAACAAAAAGAAATTTCCATGATACATAAGAGAAATTTTTGACAGGAATTCCAAATTTCTAAGAGCGGACTTATTCGTTTCTTTTAACTAATTATAATTTGCCCGGTCATTTGATTTGGTATTAAAGAGAATACAAAATGGAAAGATATTCATCATTTGGGCCGTTGATGCACGGTCCATTTCCGGGATAAAGTTCCTTCGGAACATTTATTTATTTCAGGGTACTTTGTAAAAAAAAAAAGAAAATGTGGGGAGAAATGACAAGAAGATATTGGAACATCCACTTAGAAGAGATGATGGAAGCGGGAGTTCATTTTGGTCATGGTACTAGGAAATGGAATCCTAGAATGGCACCTTACATCTCTGCAAAGCGTAAAGGTATTCATATTACAAATCTTACTAAAACGGCTCGTTTTTTATCAGAAACTTGTAATTTAGTTTTTGATGCGGCAAGTAGGGGAAAGCACTTTTTAATAGTTGGTACAAAAAGTAAAGCTGCAGATTCAGTAGCATCAGCTGCAATAAGGGCTCGCTGTCATTATGTTAATAAAAAATGGCTCGGTGGTATGTCAACGAATTGGTCCACTACAGAAATGAGACTTCATAAGTTCAGGGATTTGAGAGCGGAACAAAGGGCGGGGAAACTCAACTGTCTACCGAAAAGAGATGCTGCAATGTTGAAGAGAAAATTATCTCATTTGCAAACATATCTAGGTGGAATCAAGTATATGACGGGGTTGCCTGATATTGTAATAATTGTTGATCAGCATGAAGAATATACGGCTCTTAGGGAATGTATCACTTTAGGGATTCCGACGATTTGTTTAATCGATACAAATTGTGACCCGGATCTGGCAGATATTTCGATTCCAGCTAATGATGACGCTATCGCTTCAATCCGATTGATTCTTAACAAATTAGTATCCGCACTTTGTGAGGGCCATTCTAGCTATATAAGAAATCGTTGATTAATAATAAGATAAGTCAATCACTTTTGGAACTCAATAGATTTATTCATTGAATCGGTTACTATTCCCGAATCTCAAAAAAGAGATCCAAATTTCTGGGGATATTATGTGATTCTTTGGTATTCGAAATAGACGATTCAAGTCCAAGTCAAAGTAGGCGAAGCGCGAGAAAGAGAAGAGATATTTGAATCAAAATAATTCCTTTTGAAGTTCTATTTCTGTCACAGAGGGTAATATGAATGTTCTACCATGTTCCATCAACACGCTAAAGGGGCTGTACGATATATCTGGTGTGGAAGTAGGTCAACACCTCTATTGGCAAATAGGGGGTTTCCAAGTTCATGGCCAAGTACTTATCACTTCTTGGGTCGTAATTGCTATCTTATTAGGTTCAGTCACCATAGCGGTTCGAAATCCACAAACAATTCCAACCAACGGCCAGAATTTCTTCGAATATGTTCTTGAATTCATTCGAGACTTAAGCAAAACTCAGATTGGAGAAGATTATGGCCCTTGGGTTCCCTTTATTGGAACTATGTTTCTATTCATTTTTGTTTCTAACTGGTCAGGTGCTCTTTTACCTTGGAAAATCATACAGTTACCTCATGGAGAGTTAGCTGCACCCACGAATGATATAAATACTACTGTTGCTTTAGCTTTACCCACGTCAGTGGCATATTTCTATGCGGGTCTTACAAAAAAAGGATTGGGTTATTTTGGTAAATACATTCAACCAACTCCAATACTTTTACCAATTAACATCCTAGAAGATTTCACGAAACCTTTATCACTTAGTTTTCGACTTTTTGGTAATATATTGGCTGATGAATTAGTAGTTGTTGTCCTTGTTTCTTTAGTACCTTCAGTGGTTCCTATACCTGTCATGTTCCTTGGATTATTCACAAGCGGAATTCAAGCTCTTATTTTTGCAACTTTAGCTGCGGCTTATATAGGCGAATCCATGGAGGGTCATCATTAACTAGCTTCCAAAAAGTTTCTTTTTGTTTTGGAAAAAGGCTTCTTCCAACAACTCAAGTGTGACTCAAGATAATCTAATGAAGGAATTTTATATATATAAATAGGATAGATATGATCTAGCGTAGGAACAAGAAAGATATACGATATTGGGGAATTGTAAAAAAAAGGAAAGAGATCGAAAAGATCTTTTTCCTAAAACTCCCTTTTGGTCTATTTAGATCATATCTTTCGACTCTAATCTAATAAATCCTCTTTTTCTAGATTTGTTGAGTCAATTACGATATTACGATTCATATCATTTTCTTATGAATTTTTTTCTGTTATTTTTTTCCGACATGCGTTTATAAACAAAAACAGCGTTCTTTCCATTGAAAGAACCATTCTCTTTTCAATTGAATTCAACGATTGACAAAAATGGTCTGCAATTGGATAATCAATTCTTGATATATAACCATTCGGGCTAGGCTAATGACCCCATCCATTCGTTTATATTCATGCGGGATTGTAATTTTGTGATAATTCTAAAGAAAAGGAAGAGAAGAGTTTACAAACAAATAAGATTAAAAAAAAAAGTTGATTAGAGGGATTTCGCTGGGTATATATAATGTCTATAAGCATAAGCCAATTCCTATGGCTGTTTCGAAGAATGTTTTGAGACTAGATAGAATCCGACTCAACGGAATGGGCGGTTTACGTTATGGAAGAAACAAATGTATATGTAATATTATACATTTACTAGTTATATATGGACTACCCATAAATAGATGGATCTGTCTATCGGAAGTCTTTTCATTTGATTTCTGACTGTGGGTTTTTTTAATAAAGAGATGAAGTCAAGCATATAGAAGAGAACGAACAAAAAGTAAAATCAAAAGTCGAATGAAAGAGTGTTTTGGAACAAAGAAACCGAAGAACTGGAACCGTATAGATTTCCAAAGAAAGACTACATGGTGGGAACTATAAACAAACGAGATGTAAAAGTAGTTCTGTTGATTCAGAAATAGCATCACTTCCATTTTGAGTTCTTAGTTACCTCTACTTGTTTGTTTTTGCTGCTTTGGGGCTTAATGATGGAATCCAATAGGAAGTGATAATTTATTGGTTGATTGTATCATTAACCATTTTTTTTGTACGAGGAATTTAATTTACCATGAATCCACTGATTTCTGCCGCTTCTGTTATTGCTGCCGGATTGGCAGTAGGGCTTGCTTCCATTGGACCTGGAATCGGTCAAGGTACTGCTGCAGGCCAAGCCGTAGAAGGTATCGCGAGACAACCAGAAGCAGAAGGTAAAATACGAGGTACTTTGTTGCTTAGTCTGGCTTTTATGGAAGCTTTAACAATTTATGGACTGGTTGTGGCATTAGCCCTTTTATTTGCAAATCCTTTTGTTTAATCCTAGAAATTAAAAAAAAAATATGTATTTCATTTTAGTATTTTATTGCCATGTACTTGAACCCCCGCTTTTCGCATTATACCAACGCCTCACCCCTATAATTAATTAATCGAATTCTTTTTTCTATTTATTCGTTGAGACAATCACCCTAGAGGTGGGGGAAGGGCTAATTTGAGGATAAGGAATTAGAGAATCCACCCGCTTTTGCCTCCCCCTAGTTAATTTAATAGAAAATTCTTTCTTTTTTTATTTAATTTAATAAGAAGCATTGTAACAAATGAGGTCTTTCGCAATTTCCGTGTTGCTTGAAGGCCAATAAATATCTTATTTATTCATTGAAATCTTCATTATTAATAAAAAGAAAATTATTCATATTAATGAATAGAAACCTATTCATAACGAATAGATGAAAAAGAAAATAAACCTATTTATTAAATAAGGAAATTCAGAAAAAAAAAAAGAAATCAATCCAAACAGTGGCGACGAACTTATACAGAACTCTGTTCGATTTTGTTAGTTCTATTTATAAGAGGAGAGCATATGAAAAATGTAACCGATTCTTTCGTTTCCTTAGGTCACTGGCCATACGCCGGGAGTTTCGGGTTTAATACCGATATTTTAGCAACGAATCCAATAAATCTAAGTGTAGTGCTTGGTGTATTGATCTTTTTTGGAAAGGGAGTGTGTGCGAGTTGTTTATTTCAAAAAAAAAAAGGCTGGATCTAACCAGCTGCACCTTTTTTATAGGAAAGAAAGGTGTACGATCTCGACGAATTACTTCTGAATAAATTCAGAAATCATATGTAAGAACTATAGCATTTCGTGACTTTTTTTATTGGTAAATCCACTTTGACTCTCTATAAACCAATAATGTGGGACGATTAACATGGTTAAAGCGAAACCGTTTGAAGTCAAGACACAGCACGGTACTCTTTCTACCACTACGTTAGTAGGGGATGTCCTCAAAAAAGTTGTCAATTTATCTGATATAGAACACTCATATCAATAAAGTGATTTGAACTGAACTATTTACCGGAAAAGGGAAATGGGTGAGACACCCGCCTTTTTTTATACAATGCTGAATCGGCAACCTATATTATGTATAAAAGTAAAAATATCAATAAAATAAGATAAATTTTTTGGATTTGAAGAGAAAAGAAAAAAAAAAGAAACAACTTTGCTGGCAATTACAAATTTTTGTTTGGTCGGAAGAACCCTCAGAATTTCCTGATCTTGTTTCAGTTTCACTATCTTGGAATACGAACAGAGAGGAAAGGGTAGGCTCATTACATGAAAAGATACGGGAACGCCCTATAAGTAACTGAGCGTGAGAGCCAAATGAATTGAAAGATTCATGTTTGGTTCGGGAAGAGATCATGGAGGTTGTGAAATAAATAGGACGGTAATCTACTTTCATTAAGTGATTTATTAGATAATCGAAAACAGAGGATCTTGAACACTATTCGAAATTCAGAAGAACTACGTGGAGCAGCCATTGAACAGCTCGAAAAAGCCCGAACTCGCTTGCAGAAAGTGGAAATCGAGGCAGATGAGTTTCGAGTGAATGGGTACTCTGAGATAAAACGCGAAAAATCGAATTTGATTAATGGGGCTTCTGAGAATTTGGAACGATTAGAAAATTACAAAAATGAAACCATTCGTTTTGAACAACAAAAAGCAATTAATCAGGTCCGACAACGGGTTTTCCAACAAGCCTTACAAGGAGCTCTAGTAACCTTGAATAGTTGTTTGAACAAAGAGTTACATCTACGAACTATCAGTTCTAATATTAGCATGCTGGGTTCCATGAAAGAAATAATGGATTAGCCACTCTATGTACTAGAACTATAATATGAGGCAACTATAATATACTATAACTATAAGGCATTATATTTATTTTTTCCCCTCGCTTCCGAAAAAGAATTAAAAGACACTAATGGAAACCCTTCGAGCTGACGAAATTA